CATTTTGCCCTCCTGCTGAGAAAGCATTCATTCTTCAGCCCATATTTACATTTCTCAAAAGACTTCAATTGGTACGCGCAAGAAATAGGCCAATTCGGCGCCTTTTTGTTCAATTTCTCGTGGAGTCAAATTCTCATCAGTACGGGTCAAGGGAATGGCCCCCTGGCCTCTGATATCCATATAAAGGACACGACGAGCATAAATACCCTCTTTAACTTCTATTCTAACGGACTGAATATCTTTTATAAGGAATCGGAGGAATATGCGACGATTTTTTCCAGGAAATCCCCAACGAAAAATACACACTATCCCTTCCTTTCTATCGAATCGATCATAACCACTACCTACATTCCAGGAAATTGTGCACCACAAATAGGAACTAATAAAGAGACCCGCGATCCCGTAGAAAGACATCACGATCCCTTGTGGAAAAAAAATGATTTGCTGAGACGGAAAAAAAGATATCAAATTTCTACCAAGATAACTGGAAGTTCCAACCAATAAGAATCCTAATGAACCTAAAAAAAGGATAAGGGCCCAGCATAAATTACTTAGTTTTCGAGACCCCGTTATAAGTTCTATCCATATATCTTCTGATCGCCAACTCATACTTGATCTGCTTGCATTTTATTGGAATTGAGAGAATACCCCAAATGAATTTGACTTTACTTTTTTTTGTTTCCGAAGTAACTCTCATCAACTAGCACTAGTTTGATGTGAACTAGCACTAGTTTGATGTGAACCTTTAGGAGTAATTCATCAAATTGGTTAGATCTAAAATAATAACATACCCTTCATATGAGCCCACTATACATATTGATATACCTATAGATCCACCGACTTTACATTTTAGCCATCCAGCGATCCTGATCTATTTGAAACTAGCTAGAATTCATTTACCCATAGATCTTTTTCTGCAGGCATAAGCACTTTTTCCTTTATGTTCGGCGGAAATTACACGTTAGACCATATTTTTCGAAATAGATATCTGTGTTATGCTACAAGTCTAAGTTAAAAAAAAAACGGATGAGATTGGGTCCCATCAGATCTAAACAATCTTGTTTTTTTGAACATGAAGAGATAAAGAAGCCATTGCAATTGCCGGAAATACTAGGCCTACTAAAGGCACAAAAATAGAGGGGAAATTGAAAGTTGTCATAAAATGGGTACCTCGATTTACTATTTGTACCTGCTATTATTTATTTTTTTATAAAAAAAAAATATCTTATAATAATTATAATTAAGAATTGTAATTATTATTAATTAATTCAATTTCAAATTCTTAGTATAGAAATAAGTATCTATATATCTAAGTGAGTATATAGAATAAGTCCAAGGAATGTAGAACTAAATAAATGGACTTATTCATCTTTCTACATGAAAGATATGTATGATAATTCACTTTATTATTTTTCTTCATTTCTTTGTCTTTTGTTCTTGTCTTCGAATTTTTAATAAAGAAAGAGTTTCTTACAGATTATCGAAAGATTCGTTAGAATGCGACCCAACAGGAATTTTTAGTGAAAATGGGATTTTCGGGAGATAGAGAAAGATAAAAAACTATATATCTATCTTTTCTCTATTTGATTATATACATAAGACGAAATTCATTTTATTTGCCTAATTTCACGAAAGGAAGAATTCACTCTTTTATCTTGTTGATAGAGACTTCTTAATTAGTAATCGGGATTCTAGGTAAAAAAAAAGAGTTATCCGCAACTTTTTATTCTTTCTACAATTAGATCTTAGGTCATCAAAGAAAACTCCATTCTTATTTACTTTGATTCTTATAAACTAACTACTTGTTTTCTACAAATAAACTAATTGAATTTTGTGTGCTCTACTTGATTGAATTTTAATTCAAAGGAAAGAAAGCGTGGAGCTTAAATAACTCACTCAGAACGCTTTTTAAAGGATTACGTGGTACAATTAGGTCAAATAAGCCCTTCTGGAATAAATATTCAGCCGCTTGTGAACCTTCAGGTACTGTTTTATTCAATGTTTGTTCAATTACTCTTTTACCCGCAAATGCAATATAGGAATTGGGTTCAGCAATAATGATATCTCCCAACATACCAAAACTAGCTGTTACCCCACCAGTAGTAGGAGATGTAAGGATTGATACATAAAATAACTTTTTATTTGATTGATAATCATATAAAGCAGACGATATTTTAGCCATTTGCATCAAGCTCAAACTTCCTTCTTGCATGCGTGCCCCCCCGGAAGCGCACACTATAATAAGAGGTAGAAATTGATTGGTAGCGTACTCAATCAAACGGGTGATTTTCTCCCCGACTACGGATCCCATACTACCCCCCATAAACTGAAAATCCATAACCCCAATTGCTACGGGAATACCATTTAGTTGACCTATGCCTGTTTGAACAGCCTCAGTTAATCCTGTCTTTCTTTGATAAGAATCAATACGATCTTTATAAGGTTCCTCCTCCGAATGAAATCCAATGGGATCCAGAGAGACCATGTCTTCATCCATAGG